ATTCGGCTACAAAATTTATTTTGTACACGGCAGGGGGTTCTATTTTTCTTTTAATGGGAGTTCTGGGCGTCGCTTTATATAGTTCTACTGAACCAATATTAAATTTTCAAATATTGGCTAATCAGTCCTACCCTGTGGCCTTGGAAATATTATTTTATATTGGATTTTTTCTTGCTTTTGCTGTGAAATTACCAATCATACCCCTACATACATGGTTACCAGATACCCACGGAGAAGCGCATTATAGTACTTGTATGCTTCTAGCAGGAATCTTATTAAAAATGGGAGCGTATGGATTAGTTCGAATCAATATGGAATTATTTCCTCATGCTCATTCTCTATTTTCTCCTTGGTTGATAATAGTGGGCGCAATACAAATAATCTATGCAGCTTCAACATCTCTTGGTCAACGAAATTTAAAAAAAAGAATAGCCTATTCCTCTGTATCTCATATGGGTTTCATAATTATAGGAATTGGTTCTATCACAGATATGGGACTCAATGGGGCCCTTTTACAAATAATCTCTCATGGATTTATCGGTGCTGCACTTTTTTTCTTGGCTGGAACAACTTATGATAGAATACGTCTTCTTTATCTTGACGAAATGGGTGGAATAGCTATCCCAATGCCAAAAATGTTCACGATATTGAGTAGCTTTTCGATGGCTTCCCTCGCATTACCAGGTATGAGTGGTTTTGTTGCCGAATTAATAGTGTTTTTTGGACTAATTACTAGTCCAAAATTCCTTTTAATGACAAAAATCTTAATTACTTTTGTAATGGCAATTGGAATTATATTAACCCCTATTTATTTATTATCTATGTTACGTCAGATGTTCTATGGATACAAGATATTTAATGGCCAAAACTTTTCTTTTTTTGATTCTGGTCCGCGAGAGTTATTTCTTTCGATCTCTATTTTTTTACCTGTACTCGGTATTGGTATGTACCCCGATTTCGTTCTTTCACTATCAGTTGAAAAGGTTGAAGTTATCCTATCTAATTCTTTTTTTAGATAGTTTTTTATTTATAAAAAAATGAAAAAAAAATCTTATCATTTACAAAAAGGTTCGTTGTACAATGACAAAAAAAAACGCTTTTTCTTCTCTTGTGTTAATTAAAATGAACTAGCCAGAGCGCCGTGACCCTGATTCGCGGGGCTCTCGCTAGTTCACACAAAGTTTGATATGCGTTATATGCTTTTCTATTCCTATTGGTAAGTGGTAAGAACTCCTTTTTGAATTTAATTAGATGTTAATGTAAATGAACCATAACTATGTAATCCTATTCCTAATAGATTTACTCCAAAATAGCATATCCAAATTATAAGAAATCCAATAAACGCTACAATTGCTGAATTTGTACCCTTCAATTTTAGATTTGTTTGAGTATGTAAATAAATTGCAAATATGATCCAAGTAATAAAAGCCCAAGTTTCTTTTGGATCCCAACTCCAATAGGACCCCCATGCTTCATTAGCCCATACTGCTCCAGAAAGAATTCCTATCGTTAAAAAGAGAAATCCTAGACTAATAACCCGATAACTCCAATAATCCAATTGTTGAATCAATTGCGACTTATAATAATTACTTGGAGAAAAAAAAGAAGTTTTTTTAAAAAGATTTTTTCCTTCATTTATGTATTCGACTTTACCAAGGAAAAATGATTTATTTAAATTTAATAAACGATTACTCGTAGAAAAAAATTTTCTATTTTTTCGAACTGTAATGACTAGAAGTGATACGGATAATAATGATCCACATAAAAGGGCCACATATCCCAATATCATCATACTTACATGCATTATTAACCACTCGGATTGAAGAGCAGGTACTAATATTTTTGATTCGTGTATTTCAGTTAAAAGGCCTGAGGTAGCAAAGCCCTGGGAAAAAATAGCACTTGGACCTATTATTGTGCTTAGAAAATTTTGATTTTTTCTGAAATACGGAACTATATAAATAAAGGAAAAACTCCATGAAAGAAAGATTAACGATTCATATAAATCACTTAGTGGAAACTGTTTCGAATAAATCCAACGAGAAATTAATAATCCTGTTATACACAAAAAGGTCGTTATCATGCCCTTTTCGGATGAATCATATAGTTTTACGATTTCATCGACAAAAAAGGTTATCAAATGAATTGTAATTAAAATGGCAACAGTCGAAAAAGAAATATGAGTTAATATATGCTCTAAAGTTGAAAATATCATAAAAAAGAGTTCCTTAATTATAAAATAGAAATCGGCAATTGAATTCATTATTCATTATAGGATCTATTTGATTTTTTTAGGAAATGGCCTGCCGCTACTCGGACTCGAACCGAGATGCTCTAGCACTGCTTCCTAAGAGCAGCGTGTCTACCAATTTCACCATAGCGGCTTGTCTTGACCTCATACTCATAATAGCCTATGAATAAGGAATAAGCAATCGTCTAGATTTAAGAATTCAATTGGGTGCAATATTTTATTTTTAGGAAAGATTCAAATCAATGAATAAAAATCTGTTCAAATATGTCCTTGAAGGTTCATTATATTAGTTTAGGGTTTTATTGTGTATTTGAGACTCTTCTTTTCTTTACTTGAATTCTTGTAAAACCAGAAAGTCTTACTATGAATTAAGGGATAGAACCTTTCCCCCCAAAAACATTTTTAAAATTAAGCGTTTTTGATTTATTTCATTTTAAAAAGTGCAACCAAAAAATAAGTTTTATCAATGAACAAAAAACCTATTTTAGATTATTCAAAATTCACACATATTTATCCATAAAATTTGCACTAAGTGTTTTTGCGTGAATTGATGGCGAGAGATTTCAAGTTGTGCAAAAAAATATTTTTATAGTACAAATAAGTTGCTGGGGGAAATAAGACTCCCATTCTGGAAAGAAACTATACTAAAAAGAAAGTGAGTATCGTGTGTTTTTTGTCAAAAAAAGACTTTGTTTGAATTCGGTTTAAATTTAAAGTAAAACAGAAGAATTCCATTTCCTATGAATTAATTCAACAGGAAATGGAATTTGCGAATTTTATTTTTGAAACGGAAGAAGTGAATTTTGAAGTCAGGTCAATTTATATTTTTCTAAGATTTTCTGTTTTATTTCTTAATAACTTATTTTTTTATTTTATTTGTTTGTCGCACAAAAAAACTTTTTGAAATCCCGGTAGAAAGAGATTTCCCTAAAGAAAACGCTTTTAACGCCGCCCAATAGCCTTTCCTTTTCCAAAAATTTTTACGAATACGCTTTTTTGATGCAGAAGTACGTTTTTTTGGAACTGCCATTTAAATAAAAATTAAGAGATTACTCGTTGATATAGCTGGATGTGAAAGACATCTATTGTTTAAAAAAACCTGCGCTTTTCTAGATAATTTTTTTTTTCTAAAATTCGAAAAGAATGGAATATGAACGATATGGTAAAATCCCAGAAAATTTTTCTAAAAAATAAAAAACAAGAAGAATATTTTTAGTAACTTGTCAAAATTTCACTTCCATTTTGAAATTCGAAGGAAACTAATAATTAATCTTTGTCTTTTGTATGATTTGACCAATTGTAACTTCTTGATTTGAATATTTGAAATATTTCGAAGAAATTCAGAAAGAGAAAGAATAAGTAAAAAGAAAGAAAAATGAAAAAATTTTATTTTTTATATTTAAGTTAGGTTAAGCTTAGTGCATATTTTCATTTTTTTATTGACTCCTTTCAAAAGAAGTAAGGTCCGATAAATCGGAAAGAATCAATTACGAATTTAAATTTTTTTATGCAACAGACATATCAATATGGGTGGATTTTACCTTTCGTTCCACTTCCAATTCCTATGTTAATAGGAGTGGGACTTCTTCTTTTTCCGACAGCAACAAAAAATATTCGTCGTATGTGGGCTTTTTCAAGTATTTTATTGTTAAGTATAGTCATGATTTTTTCAATTAATCTGTCTATTCAGCAAATAAATAGCAGTTCTATCCACCAATATGTATGGTCTTGGACACTCGATAATGATTTTTCTTTAGAATTTGGCTGCTTGATCGACCCACTTACTTCTATTATGTTAATGTTAATCACTACTGTTGGAATCATGGTTCTTATTTATAGTGATAATTATATGGCTCACGATCAAGGATACTTGAGATTTTTTGCTTATATGAGTTTTTTCAGTACTTCGATGTTGGGATTAGTTACTAGTTCAAATTTGATACAAATTTATTTTTTTTGGGAATTAGTTGGAATGTGTTCCTATCTATTAATAGGGTTTTGGTTTACGCGACCTCCTGCGGCAAATGCTTGTCAAAAAGCATTTGTAACTAATCGTGTAGGGGATTTTGGTTTATTATTAGGAATTTTAGGGTTTTATTGGATAACAGGTAGTTTTGAATTTCAGGATTTATTCGAAATACTCAATAACTTGATTTATAATAATGAAGTCAACTTTTCCTTTGTTACTTTGTGTGCTGCTTTATTATTTTCCGGTGCGGTTGCTAAATCTGCACAATTTCCCCTTCATGTGTGGTTACCCGATGCTATGGAGGGACCTACTCCTATTTCGGCTCTTATACACGCTGCTACTATGGTAGCAGCGGGGATTTTTCTTGTAGCTCGCCTTCTCCCTCTTTTCATGGTTATACCCTATATAATGAATTTCATCTCGTTGATAGGCATAATCACACTATTATTAGGAGCTACTTTAGCTCTTGCTCAAAAAGACATTAAAAGGGGTTTAGCCTATTCGACAATGTCTCAATTGGGTTATATGATGTTAGCTCTAGGAATGGGGTCTTATCGAAGTGCTTTATTTCATTTGATTACTCATGCTTATTCAAAAGCATTATTATTTTTAGGGTCTGGGTCCGTTATTCATTCAATGGAAACTGTTGTTGGCTATTCTCCGGATAAAAGTCAGAATATGGTTTTTATGGGTGGTTTAACAAAATATATACCGATTACTAAAACCTCTTTTTTATTAGGTACACTTTCTCTTTGTGGTATTCCGCCCCTTGCTTGTTTT